AACACTTTTTTGATTATGGATCTACTACCAGAAACTCAATGCGTAATCTTAGCATTCAATGCGTATTCCTGAATAATCTAATTTTTCAATTATTCAACCATTTCATTTTACCAAGTTCAATGTTAGTCAGATTAGTCAACATTTATATGTTTCGATGCAACAACAAGATATTATTTGTAACAAGTAGTTTTGTTGGTTGGTTAATTGGTCACATTTTATTCATGAAATGGGTTGGATTGGTATTAGTCTGGATACAGCAAAATGATTCTATTAGATTTAATGTACTTATTAGATCTAATATGGCTCGAATCTTTAGTATTCTCTTATTTATTACCTGTGTCTACTATTTAGGCAGAGTACCGTCACCCATTATTACTAAGAAACTGAAAGAAACCTCAGAAACGGAAGAAAGGGGGGAAAGCGAGGAAGAAACAGATGTAGAAATAGAAACAACTTCCGAAACAAAGGGGACTAAACAGGAACAAGAGGAATCCACTGAAGAAGATCCTTCTCCTTCTCTTTTTTCGGAAGAAAAGGAGGATCCGGACAAAATGGATGAAACAAAAGAGATCCGAATGAATGGAAAGGGAAAAACAAAGGATGAATTCCACTTTAAAGAGACACGCTATAAAAATAGACCAATTTATGAAACTTCTTATCTAGATGGGAATCAAGAAAATTCGAAGTTAGAAATATTTCAAGATAAAAAGGATAAAGAGATATTCTGGTTTGAAAAACCTATCAAGAAAATTCGAAGTTAGAAATATTTCAAGATAAAAAGGATAAAGAGATATTCTGGTTTGAAAAACCTCTTGTTAATATTCTTTTCGACCATAAACAATGGAAGCGACCATTCCGTCAAAATTAAATAAAAATTTTAAATATTAAATAAAAAAAAAATAAAAAAATAAAAATGTAAAAATCTTTTATTATAATATAATTATTTTTATTATAATATAATTATAATATAACTTATTTTGAATATAAAATATAATTAATATAAATTAACTTACTTTTAAATTTTATAATTTAAAAAATGAAAATGAATAAAAAAATGAATACATAAAATAAATACAATAAGAGATAAGAAGAAATTCGGCCACCACCTATATATTTGATACCCTCTCCGACAAAAAAACTTGTAATACCGACTCTATTCGTAATTCCTTCAATTACTCGTTTATCAAAAAAATCAGTTAGTTGAGCTAATCCTCTTATACCGTTATTTAAGGATATTGCATAAAAAACATCTATGTAACCACGATTATATGACCAATCATATATCACATTTATTATTTTTTCCCAAAGAATTCGATTGGGAACACTTTTAAGAAATGAATTTCGGAAGTTCAAATTTTGTAAAGATGAATAAACAGGCTTATATAAAAAAGACGCTATAAATATTCCGATATAAGCTATACTCAATGAAAAACTTGCATTTGTCACAAATTCATACCAATCCACAGAATTATTTGAATTTTGATATATTATAGCTGGAGTTAACAATTTTGATAATATATTAAAATCCATTCCTTGTTGATTCATAGGAATTCCTATGGCTCCAACGAACAAAGTAAATATACCTAATACAAGCATAGGAAATAGCATAGTACTATCCGATTCATGGGGATACGAAAAAGTGTTCTTAATGTCAAAATGAGCAATAGTAATAAAGGGTCGCGTCATCTTTCTTATATTAATATCAATTGGATATGTCTTCTTCCCCAAAAAAGAAATCCTTTCATTATTATTCATTGTTAATAAAGATAATAACCGAAAATCTTTTTTAATTATTTTTTTCCCTTCTTTATCTTTTCCCCATAGACATATTGAATAAAACGAGTTATTTGTTTTACCGCTGTTTTTTTGAAAATTAACATTTAAAGAACCCTCAAACGTAAGTAAATAGATCCGAAACATATAAAATGCAGTTAATCCTGCTGTGGAAAAAGCTATTATTGCAAAAATCGGTGAATACAACCAACTATCATTAAGAATTTCATCTTTGGACCAAAAACAGGCAAGGGGTGGAATACCACAAAGGGAAAGTATACCTAATAAAAAAGCAGTTTTTGTAATTGGCACATGTTTTATTAAACCACCCATAAGAACCATATTTTGACTTTTATCTGGAGAATATCCAACAATAGCTTCCATTGAATGAATGATTGATCCGGACCCTAAAAACAACAATGCTTTTGAATAAGCATGAGTAATCAAATGAAATAAAGCAGCTCGATAAGACCCAATACCTAGAGCTAACATCATATAACCCAATTGAGACATTGTAGAATAGGCTAAACTTCTCTTAATATCTTTTTGAGCAAGAGCTAAAGTAGCTCCTAATAGTAATGTTATTATACCTATTAAAGCTATTATATTCATTATGTAAGGTATAACCATGAAAAGAGGAAGAAGCCGAGCGACAAGAAAAATTCCTGCTGCTACCATAGTAGCAGCATGTATAAGAGCTGAAATAGGAGTAGGTCCTTCCATAGCGTCAGGTAACCATATGTGAAGGGGGAATTGAGCGGATTTAGCAATTGCACCAGAAAATAATAAGAAGGCACACAAAGTAACAAATAAAAAATGAACTTCATTATTATAAATCAAACTATTGAATATTTCAAACAAATCCCGAAATTCGAAACTGCCCGTTATCCAATAAAGACCTAAAATTCCTAATAATAAACCAAAATCCCCTACACGATTAGTTACAAACGCTTTTTGACAAGCATTCGCGGCAATCGTTCGTGTGAACCAAAAACCTATTAATAGATAAGAACACACTCCAACTAATTCCCAAAAAATATAAATTTGTATCAAATTAGAACTAGTCACTAATCCCAACATTGAAGTATTGAAAAAACTCATATAAGCAAAAAATCTCAAATATCCTTGATCATGAGACATATAATTGTCACTATAAATAAGAACCATAATTCCAACAGTAGTAACTAAGATTAACATAATAGAAGTAAGTGGATCGATCAAGTAGCTGAACTCTAAAGAAAAGTCATTATTGATGGTCCAAGACCATACATATTGATAGATATAACTGTTATTTATTTGCTGAATAGACAGATTGGCTGAAAAAATCATAACTATACTTAACAATAAAACACTAGGAAAAGCCCACATGCGGCGAAGATTTTTTGTTGCCTTCGGAAAAAGGAGAAGTCCCACCCCTATTAACATAGGAATTATAACTGGAATGAAAGGTATGATCCATGAATATTGGTATGTATATTCCATAAAAATAAATAAAAATCTTTTATTCTTAGTTAACTGTTTCTGATTCATCCGCTCTTATTTTTTTTTTGAAAGGAGTCAGTTAATAAAAAAGATTAAGATAAGATATGTAAAACTAAAATAAATATTTTTTATTCTTAATTATTCTAAATCTTTTCCAAATACTTCAAACAAAAAAATATTTCAAATCAAGAAGTTAAGATTCAATTCTTATTACAATTTACATAATACAATATTTGAATCTCTAGAGAGAGTAAGGACAAATAATTACACCAAAAAGAATATGTTATTTTAATAGAATTCATAAAAGACAGACACAGTCCATAACTTAACCCCAGAAAAAAAAAGAGTTATTTTTTTTTAGTTCGTTTATTCAGAATCATTAACCAATGAAGTTTTTTAATTGAGTGAAGGAATTACAAAAATAAAAGGACTTATTTTTTATAGAAAAAATAATGTATACTTTAACAGATTAACTACTAGTCTCATTTTAATTTTACAATTTTCATTAGGTGCACTCTTTTTTTGAGCTTGACCAATTAAGCAATTAATATAAAAAAAAATTATTAACGTTTTTTTAAAAAATTATTAACGTTTTTTTATTAAATTCAAAAAGAAAAGGTTGGTTTCTTATTTCTTAAACTTTTTGATGTATTTTATTACATGTATAAATATAGCATGACGAAAATAAACAACATAAAGACACAACCGCTTTGGTTTATATTTTTATATTTTTTTATGAAAAGAGTCGAATTTAGACAATAAAGAGAGAATTATATATTATATAGTAAAAAACAATTGGTTTTTAACAATAGATGTCTTTCACATCCAACTATAGAAGTGAATACCCTATCATAATTTTTTAATGGCAGTTCCAAAAAAACGTACTTCCATATCAAAAAAACGAATTCGTAATAATATTTGGAAAAGGAAGGGGTATTGGGTAGCATTAAAAGTTTTTTCATTAGCGAAATCTCTTTCTACAGGGAATTCAAAAAGTTTTTTTGTATAACAAGAAATAAATAATTAAACATTGGAATAATCTAGATCTATCTCTGACTCTAAAAAGAGTCTAGTTTTGAATTTCGTTTAGAATTTATACTAATTTATATAGAATAATTTTTTTATATTTTTATATATAAATTATTATATCTATTAAATTATTATATCTATATATGTAAATTATTATATCTATATATATATAAATTATTTTCAAATAGGAAAGAACAAATATTTATTCGAAAAGAACAAACATAAGATAATATAAGATCTTTAATCCAAGTTGAAACTCATTTTTTAAGTTTAAAACTTGTTTTGGAATTTTCGGAACACTCATTTTTAAAAATCATTATCAATATATATAATCCTTATCCTTATATATCCCTTATATCCCTCGTATAAAATATCCACCTAAATGCGACAAGAAGCTTTTATCAATGGATATTTTATACGAGAAATGTATAAATTTTGGTCATAAAAAAAATAATAAAAAGAAAAAAAGAACATTGAATTGCGGTAAAAACTATGTAGTTAGAAAAGTTCCATTTTAGGAGAGTATAAACTAAAAGAACTCCATTGTTAATGTTACGTTAAATAAAATAGACACTATAAATCTAAATATTAAATAAAATAATAAAAAATAAGGATTCTTATTGTAACTAGTAACTAGGTTCAAATCACTATTTTTTAAACGAGTTTTGGTTCATCAATTTCTTTATTCATGAATTTCAATGTTTCTTATAAAATAAAACTCAAAAATATTGAATGATTGAGTACTTTAACCTCGACAATTGAATAAAAATAGGTTATTATGATTTAGAAAAGCCGCTATGGTGAAATCGGTAGACACGCTGCTCTTAGGAAGCAGTGCTAGAGCATCTCGGTTCGAGTCCGAGTGGCGGCATGGCATCTTATAAAAGAGTAAGTCCTATAATGAATTCAATTCCCGATTTCCATTTCTATAATTGGGAGATTCTCCTCTTTTTTTATAATTTTTTTATGATATTTTCCATTTTAGAGCATATATTAACTCATATATCCTTTTCGGTTGTTTCAATTATAATTTCAATTCGTTTGATAATCTTATTAGTTAATGAAAGCGCAAAACTATATGATTCATCAGAAAAAGGCATAAAAACTACTTTTGTCTGTATAACAGGATTATTAGTTACTCGTTGGATTTATTCAAGGCATTTACCTTTAAGTGATTTATACGAATCATTAATTTTTCTTTCATGGAGTTTGTCCATTATTCATATGGTTCCGTATTTAAAAAAGAAAATAAACCCTTTAAGCGCAATAACCGCGCCAAGTGTTATTTTTACCCAAGGCTTTGCTACTTCTGGTTTTTTAACCGAAATGCCTCAATCCGTACTATTAGTACCCGCTCTCCAATCTCATTGGTTAATGATGCATGTAAGTATGATGGTATTGGGCTATGCATCTCTTTTATGTGGATCATTATTATCAGTAGCTCTTATAGTCATTACATCTCGCAAAGTCATAGGTATTTTTGAGAAAAGCAATAATGAGTCGTTTTGTTTTGATGAGATCCAATACATGAACGAAAGAAACAATGTTTTATGGAACACTTCCTTAATTTCTTCTAGGAATTATTATAGGTCTCAATTGATTCAACAATTGGATCATTGGAGTTATCGTATTATTGGTATAGGTTTTATCTTTTTAACCATAGGTATTCTTTCGGGAGCAGTATGGGCAAATGAGGCATGGGGCTCATATTGGAATTGGGATCCGAAAGAAACTTGGGCATTTATTACTTGGACCGTATTCGCGATTTATTTACATATTCGAACAAATAAGAATTTTGAGGTTGTAAATTCTGCAATTGTAGCCTCTATGGGATTTCTTATAATTTGGATATGCTATTTTGGGGTCAATCTATTAGGAATAGGGCTACATAGTTATGGTTCATTTACCCTAACATCTAACTGAAGAAAGAACCTAATGAACACAAATAAACATGGGACAGCATATATATAAGAAAACGTCGTGTAAGCCATCGAGAACCTTTTGAATCACTAGTTTGATTCAAAAGGTTCTTACAAAGGCCAAACATATCCGGTTAAAAGTATAATTCATTTTTATTTTTAACTTAAACTTAAGAGAAGAAAAAATATTTGTTTTTTGTAATTGTACAACGAATTTTTTAAACATCTTATTCTTATTATAGTATAAGATTGATGTTTGATTTTTTATTTTATTAATTTTTTTAATAATTATCTATAATTATCTATAAAAATAATTAGATATAATATCTTCGACCTTGTCAACGGATAGTGAGAAAACGAAATCCGGATAAATACCAATACCTATTACAGGTAAAAGGATAGAGATCGAAACAAATAACTCTCTCGGTCCAGAATCAAAAAAATAAGAGTTTGGAGCATTAAAAAACTTGTATCCATAGAACATTTGGCGTAACATAGATAATGAATAAATAGGAGTTAATATCATTCCAATTGCCATTACAAATGTAATTAGTATTTTTGTTATTAAAAAAGATTTTTGGCTGGTAATTAGTCCAAAAAATACTATTAATTCTGCAACAAAACCACTCATCCCCGGTAATGCAAGGGAAGCCATCGATAAGATACTGAAAGTCGTGAATATTTTTGGAACTGGGATCGCCATTCCGCCCATTTCGTCGAGACAAACAAGACGTATTCTATCAAAACTCGTTCCCGCCAAGAAAAAAAGTGCAGCGCCAATAAAGCCATGAGATATTATTTGTAAAATGGCTCCATTGAGGCCCATATCACTTATAGAGCCGATTCCTATAATTATGAAACCCATATGAGATACGGAGGAATAGGCTATTCTTTTTTTTAAATTACGTTGACCGGGAGATGCTGAAGCTGCATAGATTATTTGAAGTGTGCCTACTATCATCAACCAGGGAGCAAATATAGAATGAGCGCGGGGCAATAATTCCATATTGATCCGAACCAATCCATATGCTCCCATTTTTAATAATATTCCGGCTAGAAGCATACAAGTACTATAATGTGCCTCTCCATGGGTGTCTGGTAACCATGTATGTAAAGGTATAATCGGTGATTTGACAGCAAAAGCAATAAGAAATCCAATATAGAATATTATTTCCAGTACTACTGGATAAGATTGATTAGCTGATATTTCAAAATTGAATGTTGGTTCATTGGAACCATATAAACCGATACCCAGAACTCCCATTAATAAAAAAACGGAACTTCCTGCAGTGTACAAAATAAACTTTGTAGCTGAATATAAACGTTTTTTTCCCCCCCACACGGATAGAAGTAGATAAACCGGAATTAATTCTAACTCCCACATGATGAAAAAAAGTAAAAGGTCTCGAGAAGAAAATGATCCTATTTGACCACTATACATTGCTAACATCAGGAAATGGAATAATCGGGAATCTCGAGTAACCGGCCGAGCCGCTGAAGTAGCTAAAGTGGTGATAAATCCTGTCAGCAAAATAGGTCCTATAGAAAGTCCATCTATTCCCAATCTCCAGTAAAAATCAAAAAAATTGATCCATTTATAATCCTCCGTCAGTTGCATTAATGGATCGTCCAATTGGAAATGATAATAGAATGCACAAGTTATTAGAAGGAGTTCCGCGGTACATATAAATATAGTGTACCACCTAATTATCTTATTTCCTCTATGAGGAAGAAAGAAAATTAAGGAACCCGCGAATATTGGCAAAACTACCACTATTGTTAACCAAGGAAAATAATTCGTAGTAAAAACAAGATACACTTGGACCAGAAAAGTCCGTGCTCGAAAAATCAAATATATAAATATATATTTGATTTTTCGAGCAGGGGGATTTTTGTCGGTAAAAAAAAAATCAAATATATTCAGGTGGGATTTTGGAAAGGGATCAATAAGCTAGGCCCATGCTTCGAGTTGTTTCATGCCATAAATAAACTCGAACACTCAAGTAATCCGTTGGACAGGCGGATTCACATCTCTTACAACCAACACAGTCTTCTGTTCTTGGAGCAGAAGCAATTTGCTTAGCTTTACATCCGTCCCAAGGTATCATCTCTAATACATCTGTGGGGCAGGCTCGGACACATTGAGTACACCCTATACATGTATCATAAATCTTTACTGAATGTGACATTGGATATATAAATTTTTGAACATCATAAATTTTCGATCTAGTAAACTTGTAAATGAATTATACATATATTTAGACACCAGATGAATCAATGATTTACCAGAATTTTTCTAATCAATCTGCTTCCAGATCGACTCATACGAGAGGTCCAAGATACTTTGATTTCTTGCATTTTTTGTAAACACGATCAATACGTTATGTATCATCCATGTTAATTTGACTTGATAAATATTAGAATTTCTATGATTAATACACTACTACTTATTTAACAAATTCGATTGATTTATACGAGTTGATTTTTTGTTACGATAAATTGCGGAAACAATAGCTGGTCCAATAGCTGCTTCAGCGGCTGCAATAGCTATAACAAAAATTGAAAAAATATTTCCTTTTAATTGGCGACTATCAAAAAAATCAGAAAATGTTACGAAATTTATATTAACTGCATTCAGTATAAGTTCAAGACACATAAGGGCTCTAACCATATTTCGACTTGTGATCAATCCATAGATACCGATAGAAAATAAATAGGCACTCACAATAAGTACATGTTCGAGCATCATTGACCAACTCCTTATCAATTTTGATTCATTTCAAGATGAAAAACAATTTAATGAGTTTAAGTGACTAGAATAAAAAAAAAGTACTGAATAAGGGAATCTATTGCCAATAGATCAAAAAAAAGAATTTCTATTTTAGACATAAACAATCTTCAAATAAGATTGAAGTGAGGGGAAATGGATGTGATAACACAGAACAAAGTTTCATTTTGATTTCGGTTACTAGTTCGAAAGATTTATTACTGGCGGGCCACAGCAATTGCGCCTATCAAAGCAGCTAAAAGAATTATCGAAATGAGTTCAAATGGAAGAAAAAAATCTTTTGATAAATGAATTCCAATTTGTTGACTGTTACTTATCAAATCTTGCTCTATAATTTGGTTTGATCTTGTAGTCCAAATAATCCCGTACCATGACGTATCCAGAATAGTAGTCATTAGTGAAACAAAAATACCTGTACAAACCAACAAAGTAACGCCATCCCCAACGGTCCAAAGATGAAAATCTTTGTAATATTCTGAATCGTTCATGAACATGACAGCAAATATAATTAAAATATTTATAGCTCCCACGTAAATAAGGAGCTGTGCGGCAGCTACAAAATGAGAGTTTGATAGAATATAGAATAAGGATATACAAACAAGAACCAATCCCAACGAAAAAGCAGAATAAATTGGATTGGTAAGTAATACTACCCCTATGCCTCCTAATATAAGACCGGATCCCAAAAAGACTAAAAGAAAATCATGTATTGGTCCGGGCAAATCCATTATATGTAAAGAGATAAATAAATTGAAATTTTTTCATGACCTTATTGAACCACCAGGAAAATCTTTTTCTGAAAAGTTCTTAATTGAATTAAATCCTAAGAAATGTGAATTGATGTAGGTACAGTTCTTGGACTAATATCATTCTTTATCTTAAAGTTAAAGAGTGGTTCAAAACTATATTTCGATTTCGAAAAAATTACAGATATATTCATAGATTTTCAATCCAAATTGAAGCACGAACCAACCAATCAATAGTTAGAATTTGTAGTTAGTGACTAAAC